TGAATGCATTTCCATACTATAATAAAAAGTATGTGTAATAAATATAGAACTGGATCATATGACATGACTTATTCCATTTATACTCTACGGGATCTTACGGAGCCTGCTCATGGATGACATGGTTGGAGTATGATCATAGAAAATATTCTCCTCAAGTGAACCAGCCTATCCTTCCTAGCATAGGGGACTTACGTGTTGATTGGATGCGGAGACACCTTTGGTCGTGAATTCTAATGTGGCAGATCCAACTCTCTATCTGCATGGCCAAATCAATAATTCAAGTCACACACTCCCATAATCCGCCTTATTTTCTTTCGTAAAATTCACTTCAACTATTTGTATTAAAATACTTCGGAGTTGAAGAGAAGTATCCAAATGACATGTCTTATTTTACAATAACCCATGTTTGTAGCAATGAAATACCACAACCTACCCGATATGATATATGAGAATTCGAATTCTCTATGATATGCCTTCCCTATAAAGGACCAGAAATACCTTGCTTACGTATCATTGGAAAATGCATTAACATAAATACCGCAGTAAGCAGAGGCAGTACAAAGGTATGTAAACTATAAAAACGAGTCAAAGTGGATTGGCCCACACTAGCACTTCCACGTAATAACTCTACTAAAGGGGATCCTATTACCGGAATCGCTTCAGGTACACCTGTCACAATTTTAACTGCCCAATAACCAATTTGATCCCAAGGCAAAGAATAACCAGTTACACCAAATGATGCAGTCAATACACCCAAAACCACACCTGTGACCCAAGTTAATTCGCGGGGTTTTTTAAACCCACCTGTTAGATACACACGAAATACGTGCAGGATCATCATTAGAACCATCATACTTGCCGACCATCGATGAACGGATCGGATTAACCAACCAAAGTTGGCCTCCGTCATTATATATTGAACCGAGGAAAAAGCTTCTGTAACGGTTGGTCGGTAGTAAAAAGTCATAGCAAAACCGGTAGCAACTTGTACTAGAAAACAAGTAAGTGTAATTCCCCCTAAACAGTAAAATATGTTGACATGAGGAGGAACATATTTACTAGTTATATCATCTGCAATTGCCTGAATCTCAAGACGTTCCTCAAACCAATCATATACTTTATTGAGATAGGTAACTAGCCCGACCCCCCCCGAGAACCGTATATGAAAATTTCATCTCGTACGGCTCAAGCAAAAACACACAAATTTTCAACGGATATTAGAAAAAAAGTCTCAAAACTTCATCAGCCATGGGATTGGATCGATTTGCCTTGAAGATATGAAATAAGAAAAATCCAAAATTTCTTTTTTGTGATGATAATGCCAAAAAATCTCAAGTCAGCTCATCTGTCTTTCTTTCCCTTATGTTGATCATTAGGGGCCTCTTGACTTTTCTCTTCCCTATTTTTTATTTATTTTATTTTTGATTTATTTTTACTAGTAAAAATAAATCAAAAATTTCTAGTAGTTTTTTGATAGAAATTATCTTGTTATGATCCTATGAATTAGTTCAATTAAAACCTTAGATTCATACTAAAGCCACGATGATTGAGTCTCAAGCTAAACAAAAGGCAAGGGTTCTTCGAATAAGAACCGCTTGATGATCATTTATTGAGTCGGTCTAATGACTCGACAAAATCGAGAGAAAAAAAGCTGTCTTTTGGGCAAACAAAATTGGAAGGAAGAAAATTTCTTTTTTTATTAAGAACTACTTGAATTTTTTTTTTTTTCAGTCTGGTTGCGAGGTCTAAATAGTGAGTATGAATCATAGTTCCTTTTTTTTCTTGATCTACTCTATGTATTTCGTGTTCCAGATACTAGAATAAATAATATAATATCCGACGAATTAGAATCATCTTGATAGAGATAACAGGCCCTTTCTATGTATTATCAATAGGATCAATTATAACAAGTCACACACTCATATTCCAGAGATACCGAAACAAAAAATCCACGGTCGAACTACCAGAATGTCTAGAAATGTGGAGCTTAAAGTAGAAAGGCCTTTTTTTGGATGGAAAAACTATGACTTCGTAGTTTTAGTTAGTAGAAACCTAATTCGTTAAAATTCCGTCCAGTAAAACGGAAGAATTATAAATTTCTAAAATGATAGATAGGAATATCGCGAATAAAGCCATTGCGACCCCCATAAAAGGAGTAGTCCCCCAACCCGGAGCCACTTTCCCATATTCTGAATTCAAGGGTTTCAATAAAGTACCTGCACCGGTTCGTCTTGGCTTAGTTTTAGAACTATCTTCAACGGTTTGTGTTGCCATAAATTCTATTTAATCATTGGTGTTGACTTTGTATACTATTCCGTTGTAGTTGTAAATACACGATCTTTTCATAGATCCATTGTAATCTTGAAATTCTAAAAAAATGGAAACAGCAACTTTAGTCGCCATCTCCATATCTGGTTTACTTGTAAGCTTTACTGGGTATGCCTTATATACCGCGTTTGGGCAACCCTCTCAACAATTAAGAGACCCATTCGAAGAACATGGGGACTAATTGAAGTAAGAAGTCTCCCAGATGGGGAGACTTCTTACTTCAATTAAATTATTTCATTTTTTGGTCGGAACCTTAGGAGGTTCTCGGAAGAAGATAGCGAAAAAAATTATCCCTAAAGTCGAAACTAAAAGGAACGTATAAACCAATGCTTCCATAGATTCGATCGTGGTTTATTTACAATTATAACTTCCACACCTATTCACTTGTCATTTGGGGTCATTTCCCATATAAAAAAAGAAAAAGAGTCAAAAAAAGGACAGGAGGGGTTTCCCATGTCAAATCAAAAAAGAGAAGTGAAATATACTAAAGCAATGTGGTATCAGACTGTCTGTCTCCTTGTAGTTGGATCTCCAACTTTTTGGAATGTTCCAAATTCCACTTGAGCATCCAAGTCTGGATCAATGCCAGCAAAAACATCTCGGAACAAGGTTCGAGCGCCATGCCAAATGTGTCCGAAAAAGAAGAGCAAAGCAAAGGTAGCATGACCAAAAGTGAACCAGCCCCTTGGACTGCTGCGAAACACACCATCCGATTTCAAAGTAGCTCGATCTAATTCAAAAATTTCCCCTAATTGGGCGCGTCTCGCATATTTTTTTACAGTAGCAGGATCGGAATAACTTACTCCATTAAGTTCGCCACCATAGAACTCCACCGTTACGCCTACTTGTTCAACGCTATATTTGGATTCTGCTCTTCTAAAAGGCACGTCCGCTCTCACAATTCCCTCTTCATCTACCAAAACTACCGGAAATGTTTCAAAAAAAGTAGGCATACGACGTACAAAAAGCTCACGCCCTTCTTTATCTCTAAAGACAGGATGTCCTAACCATCCAACAGCTATTCCATCCCCATTGTCCATTGAACCCGCTCTGAATAATCCCCCCTTTGCCGGATTATTACCAATATAATCATAAAAGGCTAATTTTTCGGGAATTTTAGACCATGCTTCTGATAAACTAAGATTTTCAGCTAACCCATCGCTAACTCTTCGATATATTTCTTGCTGAAAGTATCCCTGATCCCACTGATAACGAGTGGGCCCAAATAATTCGATTGGGGTAGTTGCTGATCCATACCACATAGTTCCGGCAACTACGAAAGCTGCAAAAAAAACAGCAGCGATACTACTGGAAAGTACAGTTTCAATATTGCCCATACGTAATCCTTTGTATAGACGTTGAGGCGGACGGACACTAAGATGGAATAGGCCCGCTAATATGCCCAATGTACCCGCAGCAATATGATGCGAAGCTATTCCTCCCGGAACGAAAGGATCAAAACCTTCTGCACCCCACGCAGGATTTACAGCTTGTACTTTTCCAGTTAGTCCATAAGGATCGGACACCCATATCCCAGGACCATACAAACCCGTTACATGAAATGCACCAAAGCCAAAACAAGCCACCCCTGCAAGAAATAAATGAATTCCAAAGATCTTGGGCAAATCCAAAGAGGGCTTTCCTGTCCGCTCATCAGTGAATATTGCTAGGTCCCAATATACCCAATGCCAGATAGCTGCCAAGAAACACAAGCCAGAAAACACAATATGTGCACCTGCCACACCTTCATAACTCCAAATACCCGGATTCGTTACAGTTCCTCCTGAAATACTCCAACCACCCCACGAATCGGTTATTCCTAAACGAGTCATAAAGGGGATGACGAACATACCTTGTCTCCACATTGGATCCAGAACAGGATCAGAGGGATCAAAAACTGCTAATTCGTATAAAGCCATCGAGCCAGCCCAACCAGAAACTAGAGCTGTATGCATTATATGCACTGCAAGCAATCGACCCGGATCATTCAATACGACAGTATGAACACGATACCAAGGCAAACCCATGGAAATACCCCTTTAGCAAAGAAAAATAGACACGATGTCGTTTTATTTTATCGCATTGGAAAAGATTATCCATATCCTATGTACCTAACCCTTCTAGGGGATTTTGTGTCAGAAAGCGTGAATATTTATTTCATTCCATTAAAAATAAGAAGCCAATTCTGTTTGTAAGACGAAAGAGAAGCAGATCTATTCTATACTCGATAAGTGCCAATATGCAATGGGTAGCTTGGGCTATTTGGAAAAACGAAGAATAGATTTCTAATCCCTTTTTCTTTATCTCGAATCACGGATTCCTTTTTCTTTATTCAATCTATCTTATCTTACTTATATGTATAATTTTGCAATCTATGTATTAATAGAATCTATAGTATTCTTATAGAATAAGAAAAAAATAAAGATAATAAACTGCGGATTCTTTCTTTCTCTTCCATTCTTACGTTTCCATATTAAAGTGTAGTTTTCTTAACTTAAATTTAATAATATTAATCTAATATGCCCATTGGTGTTCCAAAAGTACCTTACCGGATTCCCGGAGATGACGAAGCGACTTGGGTTGACTTATACAATGTTATGTATCGAGAAAGGACACTTTTTTTAGGTCAAGAGATTCGTTGCGAGATCACGAATCATATTACAGGTCTCATGGTATATCTCAGTATAGAAGATGGAATTAGCGATATTTTTTTGTTTATAAACTCCCCCGGCGGGTGGCTAATCTCAGGAATGGCTATTTTTGATACGATGCAAACGGTGACACCAGATATATATACAATATGCCTCGGAATAGCCGCGTCCATGGCCTCCTTCATTCTACTTGGAGGAGAACCCACCAAGCGTATAGCATTTCCTCACGCTAGGATTATGCTCCACCAACCCGCTAGTGCTTATTATCGGGCAAGGACACCAGAATTTTTACTAGAAGTGGAAGAGTTACACAAAGTTCGCGAAATGATCACAAGGGTTTATGCACTAAGAACAGGGAAGCCTTTTTGGGTTGTATCCGAAGACATGGAAAGGGATGTTTTTATGTCAGCAGACGAAGCCAAAGCTTATGGACTTGTCGATATTGTAGGGGATGAAATGATTGAGGAACACTGCGATACTGATCCAGTGTGGTTTCCAGAAATGTTTAAGGATTGGTAGTGGCTTAATTTCTTATAAATTTATTTCAAACCAAAATTCGGGTTTTATGCGATTTTATAGAAAATAGAAATACTTTATGATGATGAATCATCAGGTTAAGATCGATCTAAACCAATCCATTTTTTTCTATATACATACGATATGCCAACAGTTAAACAACTTATTAGAAATGCAAGACAGTCAATACGAAATGCTAGAAAAACGCCCGCGCTTAAGGGATGTCCTCAGCGTCGGGGAACATGTGCTAGGGTGTATGTGCGACTCGTTCAGATCATGAGTTTAAACAAATAAGACTATTTTTTAAGTATCCATGATCGGTACCAATGAATAGGATAGAGAAGCTCTGCTCTATCTTAGATTTATATGGTATATGAAATTTATGGTTTCCTTTGGTGCAAATCCAATCATCTAGATTGGAATTGTAAGAAGCAATTCCCCCATTGGTAGCAAATGGTTATCCATTAAGCGGAGGAAATAGTAATAAAAAGAAAAAGGCTTATGTTCCTTTATCTTAAAAGAACGGACTAAAGGGTCAGCTACTTAGCCAACTTTCATAATTAAATACCGTCACTGTATGAATAATTCTTATTGTGAAAAGAGCTATTTACTCTATAATGGATAGGTAGAGCCAAAGAATGTGAACTATACAAGTTCACAATATCTTTTGATGAAATGAAAGAAAGGGCTCCGGTGTATAGAGAGGGCCTCACCGTTTAAAAGATAACCATAGAAACGATGGAACCCACTGTTTTTTTAGTATCGTTAAAATTTGTTATTTCTATGCGAAATAACTGAAGAGAATAGAATACAAAATCGTGGTTGGGAAGGTTATAGTAGCAAAAGCCATTGGAATTTATATTTTATATATCGGAATAATCTGTTTTATTATTAATGAGAAAAAGAGTAGTTAAAAGAAGAAAAATAATTTGTTATTCATTAAGGTTAATTTGATTCAATGACCAGAGTTCCGCGAGGATATATAGCTCGGAGACGGCGAACAAAAATGCGTTCATTTGCCTCAAACTTTAGAGGGGCTCATTTAAGACTTAATCGAATGATTACTCAACAAGTAAAAAGGGCTTTTGTTTCTTCTCATCGCGATAGAGGTAGGCAAAAGAGGGATTTTCGTCGTTTGTGGATCACTCGTATAAATGCAGCAACACGAATATATAAAGTATTCGATAGTTATAGTAAATTAATACACAATCTGTACAAGAAGGAATTGATTCTTAATCGTAAAATGCTTGCACAAGTAGCTGTATCAAATCCAAATAATCTTTACACAATTTCCAATAAAATAAAGACTATCAATTAAAGGAATAAAAAAGTAATATACAGGAATAATTAAAAAGGAATTCCCGGAGAGGGAACTCCGGGAAGATACAATAAATTAAGATTAAGTGGTAGGAATCAACGAACATATTGCAATAAATAAAAAAAAACTATTTCCTTTTTCCCTTTTTTCTTTCTTATAACAAACACAAGAATCAAAACCGAGTTACTTTCTTTATATATGGGTCTGGCCCTTTCGAATAAAACATCAACAATCGGAACTTAAGTTTCGATTGTTGTTTCTTAAATTCTCGTTGGAGTTTCTTAAGTTTCGATTGGAATTGAACTTTTGTGTTAATTGAGGAATATGTCTATTTTTTCTGTGTCTAGGACCAGTAATTATTGAAATAGACTGGGCTTGAAATTGCTTCTCATTCTCATAGTTACGAAATGGTAAGAAAGATAAAATACGAGCCTGTTTTATAGCAAGAGTAATTAATCGTTGTTGTTTCAAGGTTAATCTATTTATTCGTCTGGATAATATTTTTCCTTGTTCACTAATAAATCGATTAATTAAACTCATGTTTCTATAATCAATTCGATCCCCCGGGCCAATTCGAGAACGCCTACGAAAAGGTTGTTTGGATTTACGAAAAGGTTGTTTGGATTTATGAAAAGGTTGCTTGGATTTATGAAAAGGTTGTTTGGATTTACGAAAGGGTTGCTTAGATTTACGAAAAGGTTGTTTAGATATATACATGATTTATTCCTTAGTTAAAAATTTGAAAAAAAAAATAAAAAAAATAGATTTCTTTATTTTATTAATTTTGGATCCAGAAGAAGTAGTCTTTCTTTGGTCCATATATTATTTTATTCATATACTATATATATAAAATAAAATTATTCATATACTATATATATAGAAACTAAAAAAATAAAAACCCTCTATACATATGAAATAATATCTACCTAAAATCAGATGAGTTCATTTTGAGTTTCTATTCTATTTATGTTCTATATATTAAATAAGAAGTTCTTTGGAAAAATCGAACACACGATGTTCCTATTTCTTTATTTCGTTATGAGTCGTATGTTTGCGACAATAACGACAAAATTTTCTTAATTCTAATTGTCCGGGTGTATTGTGACGATTCTTTTGAGTACTATATCTAGAAATCCCCGTCGATTCCTTATTGGTACCCTTTCGAACACAACTGATACATTCCAAAATAACTCTGATTCTAACATCTTTGCCCTTGGCCATGAACCCTCCTTTCTTTTTTGGATCGACTTAACTTAATTCTTATACCTATTCTTTTATTCTTCTATTTTGGATCCGAAGAAAAAGAAAAAAATCAATAGAAGTCCCTAACTAAAAATGCAATTTCTAAAGATTTTGTTGTAATTCTTCGAATTTTCTAACGAATCCAATAGACTAAAAAATTTTGGAAATTCGTAAATTAAGTAATAAAAAATAGAGAAATAATTAAAGAATACAATCCTTGTCGAATTAGCAAGGATTTTGCTTAGAAATCCTTTCATTTAAGTAGCAAGCCCAGCCCCGGTCTCTTTCTATGCTCTGATTTGTGAGGCCTGACTTAACTTGGATACCCCTTTTAATTAAATTTTCCAAAAGAAAGCGGATTTATCGAATTTTTCATGACTCTGAGATTCAACCCAATCCAGCTTTTCTTTCTTTTTGCTTCGTATACTAAAAAAAGATTGCAGGAAAATTTTCGTCATATCACAAAGAATTCGATCTCTCGGATAAGAATAACTAGAATTAAAAAAAAGGGAATGACAAAGCATCTGGGAATAAACGATTAATTTCTATCAATAAACCTGCTAAAGCCCCAAACCATAGAGTACTTAGCACGGGTGCTACAGAGAGATATGTTTTTATATCCCGCATTGAAAATCCTCCTTCTTTATTAGAATACATATATGATCAGATACTCTTGCTCAAGGTCGTTTGTATTTCTTTTCTTTAGGCGAAATTCCGAACTAAAAAAACAAAATCAATATTCTAGATATATATAGAATGAACCAGATAGACGAGATTTGCCTATCCCTAAAAAAGAAAAAGACGACCCCTTCCTACTTTACTAAGGAATAGTAATCTTTCTTTTATAGGTGAAATTCGACTGGATTTTAGATATATACTCTTCCTTGATTATATGAGACCAAAAACAAGAAATGAAAAGAAAGTTCTATATAAATAGAGAAATAGAATAAAATTACGATGTGGAAAACAAGAAAGGAATTGTATACAATGGCATTGTACAACAATTTGGAAAAGGGATGTAGCGCAGCTTGGTAGCGCGTTTGTTTTGGGTACAAAATGTCACAGGTTCAAATCCTGTCATCCCTACCTATTACTTCTCTCTTTTTTATGGGCAGTAGCGGGGGGATCCATTAAAGTGGGTATAACTTGAATTTGTGGATACTATACGCACGTGAGACACGTTAGGAGTAGAAAAGTATTTTCTTTTTGTTTTGAAAGCGCTCTTAGTTCAGTTTGGTAGAACGCGGGTCTCCAAAACCCGATGTCGTAGGTTCAAATCCTACAGAGCGTGATTCCATCTATCTTATGTCGAAAGAGAGTAAAATAACTTAAAAAAAAGTCGGAGTGCAACTCCAATTTGACCTCCTCTCTGGTCTGGAGGAGGTCAATAAAAAAAATAAATATTACTCAATCAAAGATCCAACTGATCCCCACGCCTGTATTGCAAATACGCAGTCACGAATAATCCCGCTAAAGTAATAGGAATTAGGCCTAAGACGATTCCAAATAGAAAAACTTCAATCATTTCAATTTGTTCGAGGGGATAAAAAAAAGAGGTACGATCTATCTCTAAATAATAGTCTAAATTATCCACGAATCTCAATGACCAAGAAAAGAATTGATAATTAGTGTGGAAAAGAGCCGTAGAATACCAGAAATCCAAAAGAAAGATTTTTTTCTGACTTTTTCATTCAATTCATTTCAAATAAGACGTATCTTGTTCAAGCCAATAAATAGAGCTAGGGTTATAGTTAAAGCAGCCAGTAGAAAACCGAAATAACTAGTTATAGTAAGCATGAAGGGGTTAAATTCCATTTATTTTTTTACTACACTACATATGTTGGTAAAGCACTTACCTAAGTTATGGAAAATTCATAATTCATCGGTTATTTTAGATAATACTAAAAAACAAGATAGAGCGAAATACGGAAGTGTAAAAGAAAAT